TCTGGAAGAACAGGAGGAAGAAAATGAGGAAAAATCGACGGAAGATCATGAAATTCGTTCAAGAAAAGCCAAACGTGTGGTAATTTATACTGATAATGAGAATAATACCAATTCTATTACTAATACGAATAATACTAGTAATAGTGATCAAGCAGAAGAAGTGGCTTTGATACGCTACTCGCAACAATCGGATTTTCGTAGGGATATAATAAAAGGATCCATGCGTACTCAAAGACGTAAAACAGTTACTTGGGAAATGTTTCAAGCAAATGTGCATTCCCCACTTTTTTTGGATCGAATAGACAAAACATTTTTTTTTTCTTCTTTTGATATCTCTAAAATGATGAATCTCATTTTTAGGAATTCGGTCGAGAGAGAACCGGAATTGAAAATTTCCAATTTTGAGGAGGAAGAGACAAAAGAAAAGAAAAAAAAAAACGAGGAGAAAAAAGAGGAAAATGAACGGATAGCAATATCAGAAACTTGGGATAACATTATATTTGCTCAAGCAATAAGAGGTTCGATGTTAGTAACCCAATCCTTTCTTAGAAAATACATTGTATTGCCTTCATTGATAATAGCTAAAAATATTGGCCGTATGTTATTATTCCAATTCCCCGAGTGGTATGAGGATTTGAAGAAATGGAATAAAGAAATGCACGTTAAATGCACCTATAACGGTGTTCAATTATCGGAAACAGAATTTCCAAAAGATTGGTTAACAGACGGTATTCAGATAAAGATTCTATTTCCTTTCTTTCTTAAACCTTGGCGAAGATCTAAAATACGATCTCATCATAGAGATCCAATGAAAAAAAAAGGAAAAAAAGCAAATTTTTGTTTTTTAACAATTTGGGGAATGGAAGCAGAAGTTCCTTTTGGTTCTCCCCGAAAAGGACCTTCTTTTTTTGAACCCATTTATAAAGAACTCCAAAAAATAATTAGAAAAATAATTAGAAAAGTCAAAAAGAATTTTTTTTTCGTTCTAAAAGTTTTTAAAGAAAAAAAAAGATGGATTATCAAAATAGTTCTAGTTATAAAACAAAAAATGAAGGAACTTGAAAAAGTAAACCCCATTTTCTTATTTGAATTGAGGAAGGTAAAAGTATATAAACCGAATGAAAATGTAAGAGATTCTAAAATAAATAATAAGATTATTCGCGAATCAACCATTCGAATTCGATCCATGAATTGGGCAAATTACTCACTCATAGAAAAAAAAATAAAGGATCTTGCTGATAGGACAGTCACAATCAGGAATCAAATAGAACTAGAACGAATCACAAAAGACAAGAAAAAAATAGTTCTAACTTGTGATGATAAAAAATCGGAATCACAGAAACATATTTTGCAGATATTTAAAAGAAAAAAGATTCGATTTATACGTAAATTCCATTTTTTTATGAAATCATTCATTGAAAAAATATACATAGATATCTTTCTACGTATGATTCCTATTTTTAGGATCAATGCACAATTTTTCTTTGAATCAACAAAAAAAATTATCACAAAATCGATTTACAACGATGAAACAAATCGAGAAGGAATTGATGAAAGAGATCAAAATACAATGAACTTTATTTCGACTATAAAAAATTCGTTTTATAATACTAATATCAGTAATAATAATTCAAATATTTATTATTATTATTCAAATATTTATTATTATAATTATGATTTATCCTCCTTGTCCCAAGCATATGTATTTTACAAATTATCACAAACCCAATTACTTAACAAGTATCACTTGAGATCTGTACTTCAATATCCCAGGACCCATTCTTTTATTAAGGATAAAATCAAGGATTATTGTATGACACGAGGAATATTTGATTCCAAATCAAAGCAAAAGAAAATTTATAAGTCTGGAAAAAATGAATGGAAAAACTGGTTAAAAGGCCATTATCAATACAATTTATCTCAGACAAAATGGTCTCGATTAGTACCTCAAAAATGGCGAAATAGAATCAACCAACGTTCTACGATTCAAAATAAAAACTCAATTAAATTTGATTTACATAAAAAAGAAAAAGACCAATTAATTCATTACATGAAACAAAATTACTATGCGGTGGCAGTGGATTCATTGACGAGTCAAAAAGAAAAATTTAAAAAACACTACAGATATTATCTTTTATCACATAAATATATGAATTATGGGAATAGGAAGGACTCATATATTTATGAATCAACATTACAAGTAAAAGGAGACCAAGAAATTCCATACAATTTCAATACACTGAAACCCGAATCATTTTATGTATTGGTAAGTATAGCTATTAGTAATTATCTAGAAAAGGAATATATTATTGCTACACATAAAAATCTGGATAGAAAATATTTTGATTGTAGAATTCTCCATATTTTTCTTAGAAAAAATATCGACATTGAGACCTGGACCAATACGCATATCAGCACCAAAATTGAGAAAAATACTAAGACTGAAAACAAAATTATCAAAAAATTGAAAAAAAAAGATATTTTTTCTCTTACAATTCATCAAGGAATTAAACCATCCCATCAAAAAAAACACTTTTTTGATTGGATGGGAATGAATCAAGAAAAGGTTTATCGTACCATATCAAATCTAGAACCCCGGTTCTTCCCAGAATTTGTGCCACTTTTTGATGCATATAAGATTAAACCATGGATCATACCAATCAAATTACTTCTTTTTTATTTTGATTTCTATGAAAATATTAGTCAAAATAAAAGCATCAACATAAATCAAAATAAAAAAAAAAATCTTCAGATATCATCTAATCAAAAAGAATATCTTAAATTAGAAAATTCCAACCAAGAAAAAAACGAACAACAGGGACAAGAAAATCTTGGATCAGATATACGAAAACAAAACAAAAAAAAAAATGTTGAAGACAATTACGCGGGATCAGACATTAAAAAGGGTAAAAAGAAAAAACAATCCAAGAAAAAGAAGGAAGCAGAACTAGATTTCTTCCTGAAAAAATATTTCCTTTTTCAATTAAGATGGGATGACTCCTTGAATCAAAGAATGATCAATAATATCAAGGTATATTGTCTCCTACTTAGACTGATAAATCCAAGGAAAATTGCTATATCCTCGATTCAAAGAGGAGAAATGCATCTGGATGTAATGCTAATTCAGAAACATCTAGCTCTTACAGAATTGATAAAAAGGGGAGTATTGATTATCGAACCGATTCGTTTATCTATAAAAAGGGATGGAAAATTTATTATATATCAAACCCTAGGTATTTCATTGATCGATAAAATGAAGCACCAAACTAACAGAAAATGCATAAAAAAAAGATATGTTGATAAGAAGAATTTGGATAAATCCGTTGCAAGACACGGCAATATGCTTGTGGATGGAGACAAAAGTAATTATGATTTCTTTGTTCCTGGAAATATTCTATCTCCTAGACGTCGTAGAGAATTGAGAATTCTAATTTGTTTTAATTCTCGTAATTGGAATTTTGTGGATAGAAATCCAGTATTTTGCAATGAAAACAACATAAGAAACTCTGGAAAATTTTTGAATGAGGACAAGCATTTTAATACTAATACAGATACAAATAAATTCATTAAATGCAAATTGTTTCTTTGGCCCAATTACCGATTAGAAGATTTAGCTTGTATGAATCGCTATTGGTTTAATACCAATAATGGCAATCGTTTCAGTATGTCAAGGATATATATGTATCCACGATTCAGAATTTGTTAATAGTATATTTCATATATATCTGTGATATTTTTCGGTAGATGAAAGCCGAAAGATATACATATACGCTGTATTACATTCTGGTACATGACACGGATCTAATGGCGTATCAACTCAATTGGATCTAGGACGAAATCGGCAGAATCTTTTTAGGTACAAAGAAATCATTCTCTTCCATGAATGTAGAAATGTATTTTCTCTTTCTTTTCTACCCAAATTGAAAATTTGGGTAGAAAAGAAAGAGAAAATAGGAAAAAATCAAAATTTTTGTGTGTACTAGATTGAAATAACTGGCATAAAGATTATTATTTTGATTTTTCCTGATCGATTCGGTAAAGTAAAATAAATACATGGGAAAGAAAAAAAGATAGAAAATTTTTTTTATGATCAAAAATTCATTCATCTCGGTTATTTCACAAGAAGAAAAAGAAGAAAACAAGGGTTCTGTTGAATTTCAAGTATTAAGTTTCACCAGTAAGATACGTAGACTTACTTCACATTTGGAATTGCACAAAAGAGATTTTTTATCCCAAAGGGGTCTACGAATAATTCTGGGAAAACGTCAACGGCTCCTGGCTTATTTGTCAAAGAAAAATAGAGTCCGTTATAAGAAATTAATGGATCAGTTGGATATTCGGGAGCCAAAAACTCGTTAATTTAATCGTTTGAATTTTTTTTAATAGTTATTTTATTAGATTTTTCATTTTGATGAACCTCGTTTTGAGGAATTCGTGGAATAATGAATTAAGGAAGAAAAAATATGACTATACCGGCTACAAGAAAAGATCTCATGATAGTCAATATGGGTCCTCACCACCCATCAATGCATGGTGTTCTTCGACTGATCGTTACTCTCGATGGTGAAGATGTTATTGATTGTGAACCCATATTGGGATATTTACACAGAGGGATGGAAAAAATAGCAGAAAACCGAACAATTATACAATATCTTCCTTATGTAACACGTTGGGATTATTTAGCTACTATGTTCACAGAGGCAATAACGGTAAATGCACCAGAACAATTGGAAAATGTTCAAGTACCTCAGAGAGCCAGTTATATCAGAGTAATTATGCTGGAGCTGAGTCGTATAGCTTCTCATTTGTTATGGCTTGGACCTTTTATGGCAGATATCGGTGCCCAGACTCCTTTTTTCTATATTTTCAGAGAGAGAGAATTGTTATATGATTTATTCGAAGCCGCCACAGGTATGCGAATGATGCATAATTATTTCCGCATCGGAGGAGTAGCTGCTGATCTACCTCATGGCTGGATAGATAAATGTTTGGATTTCTGCGATTATTCTTTAACAGGAGTTGTTGAATATCAAAAACTTATTACACGGAATCCCATTTTTTTGGAACGAGTTGAAAGAGTAGGCATTATTGGTGGAGAGGAAGCAATAAATTGGGGTTTATCAGGACCAATGTTACGAGCTTCTGGAATCCAATGGGATCTTCGTAAGGTTGATCATTATGAGTGTTACAATGAATTCGATTGGGAAGTCCAATGGCAAAAAGAAGGAGATTCATTAGCTCGTTATTTAGTACGAATAGGTGAAATGGGGGAATCTATAAAAATTATTCAACAGGCTCTAGAAGGAATTCCTGGAGGTCCCTATGAGAATTTAGAAGTCCGACGCTTTGATAGAGCAAAAAATTCCGAATGGAATGATTTTGAATATAGATTTATTAGTAAAAAACCTTCACCCAATTTTGAATTGTCGAAACAAGAACTTTATGTCAGAGTAGAAGCCCCAAAAGGAGAATTAGGAATTTATTTGATAGGGGATAATAGCATTTTCCCCTGGAGATGGAAAATTCGTCCACCCGGTTTCATCAATTTGCAAATTCTTCCTCAGCTAGTTAAAAGAATGAAATTGGCTGATATCATGACGATACTAGGTAGTATAGATATTATTATGGGAGAAGTTGATCGTTGAAATGATAATTGATACGAGAGAAGTACAAGCTATCAATTCTTTTTCTACATTGGAATCCATAAAAGAAATCTATGGACTCATATGGATGTTTGTATCCATTTTTACCCTTATATTTGGAATCATAATAGGGGTACTAGTAATTGTGTGGTTAGAAAGAGAAATATCTGCAACGATACAACAACGTATTGGGCCTGAATATGCTGGTCCGTTGGGAATTCTTCAAGCTCTAGCAGATGGGACTAAATTACTTTTTAAGGAGGACCTACTCCCATCTAGAGGAGATATTCGTTTGTTTAGTGTCGGACCGTCTATAGCGGTCATATCAATTCTACTAAGTTATTTAGTAATTCCTTTTGGGTACCGCCTTGTTTTAGGTGATCTCAGTATAGGTGTTTTTTTATGGATCACCATTTCAAGTATTGCCCCTATTGGGCTTCTTATGTCAGGATATGGATCGAATAATAAATATTCTTTTTCAGGTGGTCTACGAGCTGCTGCTCAATCTATTAGTTATGAAATACCATTAACTCTATGTGTGTTATCAATATCTCTACGTGTGATTCGTTGGAACATGAACTTTTACCTCTTTCCTAGAAATAAATAAAGAAAAGAGGTTGAATGTATTGAATAGATATTTTTTTTATTCATCGATGAGTTAAACCAGATAGTTATATGAGTGAAACAAAACAGCTTATAAATTTGCAGTAAGAAGAGAAAATCTCATTCCCTATGTACAAGAATGAAGTTAAAGTAAACATAAGCAGCGTAAACTGTTTACCCCAAGATTGAGATTCTTTGATTAGTCATCATATCTTGAAGCGGGTGCAAAAGATCAACTGTATGGAGTTTCCACTACTGCCTTGTATGTATTAACATACCGGGGATCAATCAAAAATCGGTGGACAGTTAGGAACACCAAGGTACACAAAGGATTAGTAATGGGGATAATGTAAGGTATCAAAAAAAGAGATATTTCTGCATAAAACGAATCATAATAAGGGCTTTAAGTTGGTAGAAATGATCAAGAAGTACCTCCCTACGATTCCGATCTCGAGTATGCTCCTATTCACTGATTAAAGAAATGACTATCAAGAACGAATTAATCCTTTATTTTTTTTTTCTAAATACCTTCTTCTGAGACAGAAGAACAGGAACAAAAGAAATGGAATGCAATAATCGAATGAATGAATAAAAATTTTTATAAAATAAAAAAAGGATCTTTATTTATTCTTTCTTTCCTATATCCGTATTCATACATACGGAATTCTTATCATGATTCATGAACTAATGCCTATATATATATATATTGATAACGAATATTTTATTGAAAGATTAAGTTATTACCGAACAAAGAAAAATTATCATTATAAGGATGAGATCAATTCGAAAGCACTTTTTTTCTTATTCTAGCGGACAGAATTCCATTGGTCTAATTTGGGACTCTCCGATGTATCTTTATTCGATCTATCCTCCAAAGAGGGCGAAAATACCGAACCAGTCCTTACATTTATTTGTGGCCATAGAGAAGCCGTATGAAGCTGAAGTTTCATGTACGGTTTTGTAATAGCGATGGGAACAGTGATGTTATTATCGACTATGATTATCTAATAGTTCAAGTACAGTTGATATAGTTGAAGCACAGTCAAAATATGGTTTTTGGGGGTGGAATCTGTGGCGTCAACCTATAGGGTTTATTGTTTTTCTAATTTCTTCTCTAGCCGAATGTGAGAGATTGCCGTTTGATTTACCGGAAGCAGAGGAGGAATTAGTAGCAGGTTATCAAACCGAATATTCAGGTATCAAATTTGGTTTATTTTATATTGCTTCTTACCTAAATCTATTACTTTCTTCATTATTTGTAACAGTTCTTTACTTAGGTGGGTGGAATTTTTCTATTCCGTACATATCCATTCCTGAACTTTTCGGAATAAATAAAATGGCCGGAGTTTTTGGAATGACAATTGGTATCTTTATTACATTAGCTAAAGCTTATTTGTTTCTGTTCATTCCTATCACAACAAGATGGACTTTGCCTAGGATAAGAATGGACCAACTATTAAATCTTGGATGGAAATTTCTTTTACCTATTTCTTTAGGTAATCTATTATTGACAACTTCTTCCCAACTTGTTTCACTATAAATAAGAAAATACGATAACGATATTCCAGATTCATAACCTCTTTCAAACAAGAGAAAGAAACATCCATTTTTTCCTGGATATTTACAATATGTTCTCTATGGTGACTGGGTTCATGAATTATAGTCAACAAACAATACGAGCTGCAAGGTATATTGGTCAAAGTTTCGTAATTACCTTATCTCACACAAATCGTTTACCTATAACTATTCAATATCCTTATGAAAAATCGATCACATCAGAGCGTTTCCGTGGTCGAATCCACTTTGAATTTGATAAATGTATTGCTTGTGAAGTATGTGTTCGTGTATGCCCGATAGATCTACCCGTTGTTGATTGGAGATTTGAAAGAGATATTAAAAAAAAACAATTGCTTAATTATAGTATTGATTTTGGGGTCTGTATATTTTGTGGTAATTGTGTCGAGTATTGTCCAACAAACTGCTTATCAATGACTGAAGAATATGAACTTTCTACTTCTGATCGTCACGAATTGAATTATAATCAAATTGCTTTGGGTCGGTTACCAATGTCAATAATTGGAGATTACACAATTCAAACAGTTATGAATTCGACTCAAATCAAAATAGACAAAGATAACCCCTTTGATTCAAGAACGATTACCAATTACTAAGATTTTGTTTTGATATAAAAGACCCAAGCTTTTTTGTTTTGTTTGGTCAGTAACTACAAATAATAACTAATATTGTTGAGAATTATTCTTTGATTTAAACTGAGAATCTATTTTTCGTGATGATTTCGAAATATACAATCCCCGTTACTCTTTTCTCGAGAATTTTATCTATATCTACATTAATACATATAAAAAAGTTTTAATTCAATTAGGAATGTACCATATACAAGAAAAAAAGGGGTAACCCCTTTTCCTTTTCTGCACCATTCAGTAAGGTCATGAAATATTTCGACTTATTTATTAATTTATCATTTTTATAATGGATTTACCTGGACCAATACATGATATTCTTGTAGTATTTTTTGGATCAGTTCTTGTATTAGGAGGTCTGGGAGTAGTATTATTTACCAATCCCATTTTTTCTGCCTTTTCGTTGGGATTGGTTCTTGTTTGTATATCCTTATTCTATATTCTATCGAATTCCTATTTTGTAGCTGCCGCACAGCTCCTTATTTATGTTGGAGCCATAAATGTCTTAATCATATTTGCTGTAATGTTCATGAATGGTTCAGAATATTCCAATGATTCCTATTTTTGGACCATTGGAGATGGAGTCACTTCACTGGTTTGTACAAGTATTCTTTTTTCACTAATTACTATTATCCCAGATACGTCATGGTACGGAATTTTTTGGACTACAAGATCAAGCCAGATTATAGAACAGGACCTAATAAGTAACATTCAACAAATTGGGATTCATTTATCAACAGATTTTTATCTTCCGTTTGAACTCATTTCCATAATTCTTTTAGTTTCCTTGATAGGTGCAATTACTATGGCTCGTCAATAATAAATACTTAGAATTAAATTCTAAGATTTATAAATTATAAGATTTATAAATTCTAAATAAATAAAATAAATGGAAAGGTTTAAGGTTTTTATAAGGCTTTTAATTAAACCTATCTATTGCCAATACCTTCTTTTATTCTGTAATCGTTCTATTCTAATCAATCGAATCGGTTGAATTGTTGTTCATATTGAAATGAATCGAGATTGATAAGGAGTTAGTCAATGATGTTCGAGCATGTACTTTTTTTGAGTGTCTATTTATTCTCTATCGGTATCTATGGATTGATCACAAGTCGAAAGATGGTTAGAGCACTTATGTGTCTTGAACTTATACTCAATTCGGTTAATATCAATCTCGTAACATTTTCTGATATATTTGATAGTCGCCAATTAAAAGGCGACATTTTCTCAATCTTTGTTATAGCTGTTGCGGCTGCTGAAGCAGCTATTGGGTTAGCTATTGTTTCATCAATCCATCGTAACAGAAAATCAACTCGTATCAATCAATCGAATTTGTTGAATAATTAGTTATGATCATAAGATATGTAATATCACATAGATATTAATATATTTAGTATTGAATTAATTTACTATTGAATAATAAATATTTTCATATTGAATAAATACTTTGAATTAATATTGAAATATTGACCAATTTGGTGGTCAATTTGAATTCACATGCGCAACTCGCATGATCATGGTTGTTGAAAGAGAAATCAAAGTCTCTTGGACTTT